TCCTGCTTTTCTATGTTCTATAGACTTGTATGTAACTATTGAGAGTCGGGATATTATACATAGTGTGAATATTCCACCAAAAAGTTTGATTTTAGTGCAAAATGATCAATATGTAGAATCGGAACAAGTGATTGCTGAGATTCGTGCCGGAACGTCCACTTTTCATTTTAAAGAGAAGGCTCGAAAACATATTTATTCTGAATCAGAGGGAGAAATGCATTGGAGTACCGATGTCTACCATGCACCCGAATATACATATAGTAATGTTCATCTATTACCAAAAACAAGTCATTTATGGATATTAGCAGGAGGTCCATGCGGATCCAGTATAGTGTCTTTTTCGCTCCACAAGGATCAAGATCAAATGAATGTTCATTTTTTTTCTGTCGACGAAATAGATATCTCTGACCTCTCAATCACTAATGATCGAGTAAGACATAAATTGTTGGATCCTTCTGGTAAAAAAGATAGGGAAATTCTTGACTATTCAAGACTTGATCGAATCATATCCAATGGTCATTGGAATTTCATATATCCTTCGATTCTCCAAGAGAATTCCGATTTCTTGGCAAAAAAGCGAAGAAATAGATTTCTCATCCCATTACAATATGATCAAGAACGAGAGAAAGAACTAATACCCTCTTTTAATATTTCCATTGAAATACCCATAAATGGTATTTTACGTAGAAATAGTATTCTTGCTTATTTTGATGATCCACGATACAGAAGAAAGAGTTCGGGAATTACTAAATATGGGACTGTAGAGGCGGATTCTATCGTAAAAAAAGAAGATTTGATTGAGTATCGAGGAGCAAAAGAATTTAGTCCGAAATACCAAATGAAAGTGGATCGGTTTTTTTTTATTCCCGAAGAGGTACATATCTTACCCGGATCTTCGTCCATAATGGTTCGTAACAATAGTATCATTGGAGTAGATACACAACTCGCTTTAAATACAAATACAAGAAGCCGAGTAGGTGGATTAGTCCGAGTGGAGAAAAAAAAAAAAAGTATTGAACTGAAAATCTTTTCTGGAGATATTCATTTTCCCGGAGAGACAGATAAGATATCCAGACACAGTGACATTTTGATACCGCCAGGAACGGAAAAAACAAATTCTAAGGAATCAAAAAAATTGAAAAATGGGATCTATGTCCAACGGATCACACCGACCCAAAAAAAGTATTTTGTTTTGGTTCGGCCCGTAGTCACATATGAAATAGCTGATGGGATAAATTTAGAAAAACTTTTCCCTCAAGATCTATTGCAGGAAAAAGATAATGTCCAACTTAGAGTTGTCAATTATATCCTTTATGGAAATGGAAAGTCAATTCGAGGAATTTCTCACACAAGTATTCAATTAGTTCGGACTTGCTTAGTATTGAATTGGGACCAAGAAAAAAACGGTTCTATAGAAGAGGTTCATGCTTCCTTTGTTGAGGTAAGGGCAAATGATCTGATTCGCGATTTCATAAGAATTGAGTTAGTCAAGTCTACTATTTCATATACTGGAAAAAGGTATGATACGGCGGGTTCAGGATTGATTCCCGATAATGGATTAGATCGCACCAATATCAATCCTTTTTATTCCAAAGGGAAGATTCCATTAGTTACCCAGCATCAAGAAACTGTCGGTACGTTGTTGAATCGAAATAAGGAATGCCAATCTTTGATAATTTTGTCATCATTCAATTGTTTTCGAGTTGGTCCATTCAACGGTTCGAAATATAACAATGCGGCAAAAGAGTCAAATCCTATAACTCCAATTAGGGATTTGTTGGGTCCCTTAGGTACTATTGTACCTAAAATAGTGAACTTTTATTCATCTTACCATTTAATAACTCATAATCAGATCTTGTTAAACAAATATTGGCTACTTGACAATTTTAAACAGACTTTCCAAGTACTTGAAGTACTTAAATACTGTTTAATAGATGAAAATAGGAGGATTTATAATCCTGGTCCATGCAATAACATCATTTTGAATCCATTCCATTTGAATTGGTGCTTTCTACATTACAATTATTGTGAAGAGACATCCACAATAATTAGCATTGGACAATTTATTTGTGAAAATATATGTCTATTTAAATATGGACCACGCATAAAAAAATCTGGTCAAATTTTAATTGTTCATGTTGACTCCTTAATTATAAGATCTGCTAAGCCCTATTTGGCCACTCCAGGGGCGACTGTTCATGGACATTATGGAGAAACCCTTTTTGAAGGAGATACATTAGTTACATTTATATATGAAAAATCCCGATCTGGTGACATAACGCAAGGTCTTCCAAAAGTGGAACAAATCTTAGAAGTTCGCTCGATTGGTTCAATATCAATGAACCTTGAAAGGAGAGTTGAAGGTTGGAACGAGCGTATACCAAGAATTCTTGGAATTCCTTGGGGATTCTTAATTGGAGCTGAGCTAACCATAGCCCAAAGTCGTATCTCTTTGGTTAATAAGATCCAAAAGGTTTATCGATCCCAGGGGGTACAGATCCATAATAGACATATAGAGATTATTGTACGGCAAGTAACATCAAAAGTGTTGGTTTCAGAAGATGGAATGTCTAATGTTTTTTTACCTGGAGAATTAATCGGATTGTTGCGAGCGGAACGAGCAGGGCGTGCTTTAGACGAAGCGATCTGTTATCGGGCAATTTTATTGGGAATAACGAGGGCATCTCTGAATACTCAAAGTTTCATATCCGAAGCAAGTTTTCAAGAAACTGCTAGAGTTTTAGCAAAAGCTGCTCTACGGGGTCGTATTGATTGGTTGAAGGGTTTGAAAGAAAATGTTGTTCTGGGGGGTATTATCCCTGTCGGTACGGGATTCAAAAAATTAGTGCACCGTTCAAGGCAAGACAAAAACATTCATTTGGAAATCAAAAAGAAAAATCTATTCGAGTTGGAAATGAGAGATATTTTGTTACACCATAGAGAATTTTTTTGTTCTTGCGCCCCAAGCAATTTCCACGACACACCAGAAAATTTATTTACGCGAATTCATAATTCCTAAGGAGAGATTTCTTCTTTAAATTACTTTCTAGTTATTTTCTAGTTATTGATTTGGTAATAAATAAAATTTAGTAAGTAATAATAAAAATTAATGGTTTGGGCTGTGTATCGATGGTCAATCCCGGTAGAAAGTTCCGTAGGAACAATTATTTATTTATTAAAAAAAAAAGAGAAAGCGTGGGAAAAATGACAAGAAGATATTGGAACATCCATTTGGAAGAGATGATGGAAGCAGGAGTTCATTTTGGTCATGGTACTAAGAAATGGAATCCTAGAATGGCCCCTTATATCTCTGCAAAGCGTAAAGGTATTCATATTATAAATCTTACTAGAACTGCTCGTTTTTTATCAGAAGCCTGTGATTTAGTTTTTGATGCAGCAAGTCGAGGAAAAAACTTCTTAATCGTTGGTACCAAAAATAAAGCAGCAGATTTAGTAGCATCGGCTGCAATAAGGGCTCGATGTCATTATGTTACTAGAAAATGGCTCGGTGGTATGTTAACGAATTGGTCCACTACGGAAACGAGACTTCATAAGTTCAGAGACTTAAGAGCAGAACAAAAGATGGGGAAACTCAACCGTCTCCCTAAAAGAGATGCAGCAATGTTGAAGAGAAAATTATCTACTTTGCAAACATATCTGGGTGGGATCAAATATATGACGGGGTTGCCCGATATTGTAATCATCGTCGATCAGCAAGAAGAATATACGGCTCTTCGAGAATGTGTCATTTTGGGAATTCCGACGATTTGTTTAATCGATACAAATTGTGACCCAGATCTCGCAGATATTTCGATTCCAGCCAACGATGATGCTATAGCTTCAATCCGATTGATTCTTAACAAATTAGTATCCGCAATTTGTGAGGGTCGTTCTAGCTATATAAGAAGTCGTTGATTATGATTATGTTATGATTAAGAATAATAAGATTAGTTAATTATTTTAATTTATTTTATTGGATCGGTTACTATTCTTGTCTTGCATTTTTAAAAAGAGATAAAATGGGATATTGATATTATGTTATGTGATTTCTTGGTATCCTAAATATATGATTAATGATGAAAGCGGATGAGTTGAGAAAGAGATGGTTGAATCAAAATAATTCTTTTTTTTGAAGTTCGATTTCTGCCAGAGGACAATATGAATGTTATACCATGTTCCATTAAAACACTCAAAGGGTTATACGATATATCAGGTGTAGAAGTAGGCCAACATTTATATTGGCAAATAGGAGGTTTACAAATTCATGCCCAAGTACTTATCACTTCTTGGGTCGTAATTGCTATCTTATTAGGTTCAGTCATCCTAGTTGTTCGGAATCCACAAACCATTCCAACCGATGGTCAGAATTTCTTCGAATATGTCCTTGAATTTATTCGAGACTTGAGCAAAACTCAGATTGGAGAAGAATATGGTCCTTGGGTTCCCTTTATTGGAACTATGTTCCTATTTATTTTTGTTTCTAATTGGTCAGGTGCTCTTTTACCTTGGAAAATCATACAGTTACCTCATGGGGAGTTAGCCGCCCCCACGAATGATATAAATACTACTGTTGCTTTAGCTTTACTCACGTCAGTGGCATATTTTTATGCAGGTCTTACCAAAAAAGGATTGGGCTATTTCGGAAAATACATTCAACCAACTCCAATCCTTTTACCAATTAACATCCTAGAAGATTTCACAAAACCTTTATCTCTTAGTTTTCGACTTTTCGGGAATATATTGGCTGATGAATTAGTAGTTGTTGTTCTTGTTTCTTTAGTACCTTTAGTAGTTCCTATACCTGTCATGTTTCTTGGATTATTTACAAGTGGTATTCAAGCTCTTATTTTTGCAACTTTAGCTGCGGCTTATATAGGGGAATCCATGGAGGGTCATCATTGATTAGTTTTCGAAATAGTCTTTTTTTTTTAGCTTATCCTAATCGAGGCAATGCATATAATCTACTTGGTTGAGGAACATAATAGATAGAAATACATATATATATATGACTAGAGTTGTAGGAGGAAAAATGGACGATATTACGAAATGGTGGATGGGTTAGGGGTGTCACACTAGATATATGGAATGCTTATAAGCCCAGCCACAGCCCCTGTATATCTTTCGAAGAATTATTCTAGAATCCAATTCAATATAAAATGCGGGCGGTTTACGTTATGAAAGAAACAAATGTATATGTGATATTAGATATATACTAGTTATATAGGGGTTATCCCTATCTAATCTATATTATATTATTTTTTTTTATTCGAAGTTTTAGTTATTTTGACTCCATAGATTTTAGTGATCAAATAAATAATAATTCATTGGTTGATTGTATCATTAACCATTTTTTTTTGGTGCGAGGAACCTATCATCATGAATCCACTGATTTCTGCCGCTTCCGTTATTGCTGCTGGATTGGCCGTAGGGCTTGCTTCTATTGGACCTGGAGTTGGTCAAGGTACTGCTGCAGGCCAAGCCGTAGAAGGTATTGCGAGACAACCAGAAGCAGAAGGAAAAATACGAGGTACTTTATTGCTTAGTCTAGCTTTTATGGAAGCTTTAACAATTTATGGACTGGTCGTGGCATTAGCGCTTTTATTTGCGAATCCTTTTGTTTAATTTAATCCTCGAATGAAAATGGAAAAAAGTACATAACGTACTTTTTTCTTATTTTATTAACTCGTTGCCGTTTGCTTTTGTGAATTATATCAATACTTTACTCCTACAATTATGTATTTGTTGCAACAATACCCCCGGAAGGACTGATTTGAGAATGAGGAATTAGTGGATTCGCTCGCTTTCTTCCTTCCCGTCCTTAGTTTACTACGATGGAATTTTGACTTTTCTTTTAAGAAGTGTTTGAACAAAGGAGATATTTTGCAATTGACACGAGACCTTAGTACCTAACTTAATAACTATCTTATCGGAAACTTCAAAAAAGAAAAAAAAAAATAAGAAATTTTGTAATTCTCAAATTCAATAACTAAATTGAATCTACTCCCATTAAAAATGGGAAATTAAGAAAAAAAAGAAATCGATCAAAAAAAAGGGCGAGCCAAGTGATACAAAAAGAACTCTGTTCTTTGTTAGTCCTATCTATAAGAGGAGAGCGTATGAAAAATGTAACCGATTCTTTCGTTTCCTTAGGCCGTTGGCCATCCGCCGGGAGTTTCGGGTTTAATACCGATATTTTAGCAACAAATCCAATAAATCTAAGTGTAGTGCTTGGTGTATTGATTTTTTTTGGAAAGGGAGTGTGTGCGAGTTGTATATTTCAAGAATAGGTTGGACCCAACCGGCTGCACTTTATTTTTTTTTTTTTTTATGTTATTTTTATTTTATATTCTATTTTTATAGTATAGAATGAATCAGAAAAAAAGTGCATAATCTCAACGAATTCCTTCTGAGTAAATTCATAAATCATATGTAAGAACCATAGCATTTCGTTATTCATTGGTAAGTAAACTTTGATTCTCTATCAACCAATAATGTGAGACCATTAACATGGTTAAAGCTAAACTGTTTGAAGTCCGGGCACAACATGGTACTCTTTCTACCACTACGTTAGTACCGAAATGGTTTAAAAAAGAATAGTTGGTAATTTTTCCGATATAGAACACTCATATCGATAAAGTGATTTGAACCATTTACTAGAATAAAGAAAGGGCATCTTGCCCCTTTATTATCCAATATTATCCAATGCCGAATCGACAACCTATGTATAAAAAAGAGGAATTTTTGGATTTGAATAAAAAAGGAAATAAAATTGAAAATATATAAATTTTCAAAAAGAACAAATAAAAAAACAACTTTGCTGACAATTATAGATTTTTTGTCTGGTCGGAAGAGTCCTCCTAATATTCTGGTCTTGTATTGGTTTTGCTATGTTTGAATACAAACAGAAATAGAGAGGATAGGCTCATTACATAAAAAAAGATATGGGAATGCCCGCAAAATCAAAAATGGAGCGTGAGAGCCAAATGAATCGAAAGATTCATGTTTGGTTCGGGAAGAGATCATGGATGTTGTGAAATTAATGGTAAGATAATCTACTTTCATTAAATGATTTATTAGATAATCGAAAACAGAGGATTTTGAGTACTATTCGAAATTCGGAAGAATTACGTAGAGGGGCTATTGAGCAGCTCGAACGAGCTCGGGCTCGTTTAAGGAAAGTGGAAATGGAAGCAGATGAGTATCGAATGAATGGATACTCTGAGATAGAACGAGAAAAAGCCAATTTGATTAATGCTACTTCTGATAGTTTGGAACAATTAGAAAATTACAAAAATGAAACCCTTCATTTTGAACAACAAAGAGCGATTAATCAGGTCCGACAACAAGTTTTCCAACAAGTCTTACAGGGGGCTCTAGGAACTCTGAATAGTTGTTTGAATAGCGAGTTACATTTCCGTACCATCAATGCTAATATTGGAATCCTCGGGGCCATGGAAGAAATAACGGATTAGCCCTTCTACTTTGAAGTTTAGAGTTTAG